TTCATTGAATGATAAATCACTACAAGTGAAGGAGATACACGATTTAAATAACGAAAGATCCAATATTTAAAAATTGTATCTAAAATGACTGGAAAAGTAGAAACAAGACCGGATATAATTTGATCATTATGAGCAAATCCAAAATCTTTGTAGACAGAACCAATCATTAATTCCCAACCGTGGGGCGAATGGAATCCTATACATAAATCAGTTAATAAAAGAATAGAAAAAGCTTTTATTGTGTCGCTTAAGTTGTATAGGAATTCTTGAAACCAAGAGTTAAGAATAACAAGTTCTTCATTACCTAGAATAGAATAACCACTTAGAATACCGAAACAGATTATATTTGTCGAGAAGTGTAAAATTGTATGGATGCGATCCTCGTTGTGCATCTTGATCAATTGGATCGTTTCTTTGTAGATTTCGATGCGAGGCTTTTGTAAATGTGTTTCCGGGTATTCCTTTATCATTTCGTCCAAACGTAAGAGTTCCTCTAAGTCTATGAATTCTTTTAGAATACTCTTTTCTTGAATATCATTCAAAAAAATTTCGGATTGCCTAGTATTCCACCAATTAGTAAACCAAGATTCCATACTTTTATTAAATGAGAGAGAGATCCACCAAGGCAAAAATACTATAGATGCAAGATATAGAAGGGAAATTAATACTTTCTTTTTTGCCATTTTTTCGTCTGTGAATTTTAAAATTTTTAATGAACGCACCTCATTCGTCGACTCTATATGATACTAATATTTCTATCAAGCATAAGTTCTATTACAAGTCATCGATGTATTTCCGGATTTTTTTGTGATTCAGTACAGCGGTTAGTCCTTGAATTTAGAAAGAATATAGAATAAGAAAGAGCCCTCTTCAAATTAATAGTAGTCGGATTTCGAGACGAAAGAACTCCCGTTCTATCAAAATATCAAATATTTAGAAAAAAATTCTTTACTTTATGATGAAATGTTTTGTTTTGATATATGATGAATCTATCATTTAGATTTGTTACTGAATTGAGTTAAGTGGATTTACATACGCATAAAAAAAATTGTGGACATAAACAATTTCGTTTTAGAATTGTTTCATATACGTTTGCTTTGGCTCGAGTAAGCGTTCTGAAGAAACTTCAGTTAAGTTATGCTATAGAAAAAAAGATGATTCTTGAGTTTTTTATCTCTTGCAAAGTATTCATTCTTCAGTTCCTTTTTTCAAAATACTTCAATTGGTACACGCAAGAAATAGGCCAATTCAGCAGCTTTTTGCTCAATCTCTCGTGGAGTAAAATTCTCATCAGTACGAGTCAAGGGAATGGCTCCTTGTCCTTTTATTTCCATATAAAGGACACGACGAGCATAAATACCCTCTTTAATTTCTATTCTGATGGACTGAATGTCTTTCATAAGGAATCGGAGGAATATGCGACGATTTTTTCCAGGAAATCCCCAACGAAAAATACACACTATGCCCTCTTTTATATCGAATCGATCATAACCACTACCTACATTCCACGAAATTGTGCACCACAAATAGGAGCTAATAAAAAGACCAGCGATCCCATAGAAAGACATCACGATACCTTGTGGAAAAAAAATGATTTGCTGAGAAGGAAATAAAGATATAAAATTCCTACCAAAATAACTGGACGTTCCAACCAATAAAAACCCTAATGAACCTAAAAAAAGAATAAAGGCCCAACAGAAATTACTTGTTTTTCGAGACCCCGCTATAAGTTCTACCCATATACGTTCTGATCGCCAACTCATACTCTAACTAGACCTAGTTGCATTTTATTGGAATTGGGAGAATAACAAAAATAATTTTTTTTTTACTTTTTTTTGTTTCCGAAGTAACTCTCATCAACCAGCACTATTATGATGTGAACCTTTAGGGATAATTCATCGAATTTCTTAGATCCAAACTAAAATAATAACATCCCTTTCATATGATTTCCTAATACATATAGATATATTGACTTTACATTTCAGAAATTCTCCGATCTATTTGAAAATAGTTATAATTCATTTATCATGTTTACACATACATAAGAGCTTATGCCCGAAGGAAGCCGCATATTATACCATATTTTACTAAATAGATATCCGTGTTATGATCCAAGTAAGTCTTGAAAAAAAAAATATATATATAAGATTTGTCCTTGTTGTATCTAAAAAATCTTGTTTTTTTGAACATAAAGAGATAAAGAAGCCATTGCAATTGCCGGAAATACTAAGCCCACTAAAGGCACAAAAATGGAGGGGAGACTGTTGAGAGTTATCATAGAATGGGTACCTCGATTTAATATTTGTACCTGTTATTTATTGTTATATTTATTGTTTTATATTTGAACCTTATCCTTATATTGTTATAAAGATATCTTATAATTCATATATAATTGTTATATTATACTAAGTATACCTAAGTGAGTATATATATACTTAATAGGGATAGGGAGTCTATAAGTATATGTTTTAAGAAATATATATTAATTAATAAAATACAA